GTCAAGGCGGAAGCTGCGGGTTCGAGCCCCGTCAGTCCCGACGGATCTAATAAGTACATCAATTCATCTCTCCCCTTTCTGTCAAAGGGGGCACAGTGGGCAGAATTTCATTCCCAAGGGGGTTCTTTTTTCTTTCCTTTGGCATTTCGCATTTCTCATCAAATAAATAGGGGGATTTTCATTATTTCAACTCCTACAGATTGGTAGGAGAAAGACATATTTAGTACAATTATTGAGAGCATTCTAGTCCGGATTCCATGAGATACTGAGTCTGCTTTTTCGATTGTTCCCAATTCATGGAATGGAATAGAGGACTATATGTTTCTTGGGCGCATAGACCCAAATTGAATTCATTTCTTGTACAATACAAAATGAATTTTACATTAACAGAATTTCATTTCCCTGATAGAATACTTTTCCAGATTCAAAAATCCCCCTTCTGACTTCGGTTTTGTTTGTGTAACGGCAATTACTAATGTGAAGTTGAAAAATCTATTTCATTCAAATTGTACGCTGAGCTTTTGGTATAGGTATCCCAGTACGAATAACCTAAGGAAGGAGGGTAAAAGAAAAATAAAGATCAATATCTCACCCCTTTTAGCTTAGCAAGTAGCAGGGGAATAAATCCATTTTTCCTTCCTATTTTGATATTTTTTTAGAGGGCTCGTCGAAGAACGAACAAACCCCAAACTAAAATAGTTAGTTTGATGGAATATTACATCCTTTATCCCGGGACTCCTCTTTATCACACTTCTTTGTCTTCCAAGAAAACTAGATCATTAAAAAAAAAACGGAGTTTAGAACGTAACTCCCTTCTTTTTCCACTTCGCTTCGATTGTTTGTTGGGGGTTTGTGACTAATGGAAACGGACGGGTGGTCAGACGATACTTTATCCGATGATTGTACAAGGAGGACGTAAGGTAGGTTATAGATAAAGAACAGAAAAGAATGAGAAATAAAGAAATTTTGGATTCGGTATGGATAAAAGATCTTCCTATGTTATACTATTCAATTCTTGACGACGAATTGATTTGATAGCTCAGATATTGTTATTCATGATATTGATCTGATTTCAAGATCATCGAGAGGGAATTCATTCATTGAATTGACAGGAGAAAGATTTATTATCTCTATGGGATTAAATCCCGAGTTATTTTGAAGTAAAAAAACGATGAGATTATGGAAGTAAATATTCTTGCATTTATCGCTACTGCACTGTTCATTCTAGTCCCTACTGCGTTTCTACTTATCATTTACGTAAAAACCGTAAGCCAAAATGATTAATTAATGAGTTAATGGTTAAACAAATCAAATGAAAAGGATTCTAATTTTGCGTCTTAAATGAAATGAGCGGACTATAATCGGCAGTATTCTATGAAATCCGATAGTACGGTAAGAAAGAAATAGATGAACCCTTCTTTCTTACCATACTATCTATTAGTGTTAGTATTATTGTAGTGTATAAAGTTATACAGCGTATAAAGAAAGTTGTACTTTATAATCTAATAAAGATAGAGGCTAAATATAAATCAATCTACAATATTATCTTCATATATGTAGATATCAATTCCATTCATTTCATATATAGAATGGACATAGGACCCAATTCTATTTCTTTGATACATCTATCTGTTTCGAGCAATCTGAAATAATCGTCTGACTCTTATAGTTCGAATTTCTAGATTTTTGATTATTTACACTATGAATTTCAGGATCTATCGAAAGAATCAAATCAATGCAGGAAAAACGATATGGGCATATATTAATAAAATCAAATAGTCATTTTTTTTAGCATTCCGAAGAAATAATTGATTGAGCCATCGACAGGAGTTCTGTGGGCACTTCTTCGGATTTCGAAGAGTAAACCTCACAGATTTTTAATAGTTGAACCATGATATGAAATGCGTCGATAAAATCGAAATTCCGAAAAGAAAAGGAAAAAAAATAATAGAAAATAATAAAAAAAGGAAAGTGCGCAATATGTGACGCCCCTAAGGCAAGATCTTCTTTTATTATGCATAGTATCCCGTTAGACAACCACTATGTTTATATTCTTTCTCATATAAAGTGCGTATACACTTAACAAAACGACTTCCTTTTTGAAGAGTAAAAAGGGAAAGAAAAGGGGATCGGGTCTTCCTCAGTATCCATCTATCATTCTGGTAAGAGCCCGTTCATTGAAATAGAAAAGTTAGGAAGAATTAAGTTGGACTAAATTTTCTATCATCTGTATCCCTTTCCTTTCGAAACACAAACATGGGAATCCGTGAAATATCTCTTTGCTTGAAAGAGTATTAGTCATATAATACATTATTCCACTAGAATCCAATGGAATTTCAAAATGAAGATCTATATTCGATTTTTTTCTTTTTAAAGAGTTCAAACCGCCTTGCAGAACGACCTATAAAACAATTGATAGAGTTTGATTCCTCAACTCAATTAATAGTACCTTTAGAGCCCACTTCTTCCCCATACTACGAGCGAAAGGGAAAATGTAAAGACTACCATTAAAGCAGCCCAAGCAAGACTTACTATATCCATGTGAACTATGTCCCCTATCTTGATGAAGGAATTATTCCATTATTGCTCACTAATAATAGTGGAATCAATGGCGCAGAGTCAAAAAGGGATTCTGACCGAAGATTATTGATGAACCAATCCAACAAATCCACTTCTAAAAAATTCCTATATGATTTGAAATCTGGAAAGATTAAATACAAGTCAAATATGTAATGATATCTCAAGGAACTCTTATTAATGGAACATGTAGGAATAATAAGGCCTATTCTTTTTTGTTAACCTTCATAAGTAAAGTAAAAAAGCATAATCATAGATCACTATCTATTCCATACCTCTATTTCCCTTTTAATCTAATCCATACCATCTCCCAAATGTTTCGCAGAGACAGTTGGGAGATGGTATCTCATATTCTTGACGAGAGGTTGCTGAAAAGAAATTCTTTTTGCACTTTTTCTATATCTATTTTATTTAAAGTAAATTATCAATCCAATCTAATATTGATTGAATGCCTGAACATTCAGAGATTCTCGTGAGTCCATATATAAAGTATCTAAAGGATCTTCCCCCCTCTCCACAACTACTAATGGAATTCGATTTCCTATCCGGCTATCCAATGGAATTCAAGACCCAGTCAGTAAACACTATATTAGTAGTAGAAAGATTAGCAGTAGAAAGGAATCGAGAAGTCTTGAGAGCCCTTCCCCCATTCGAATCTTTCCTTGAATTCTAGATCCAAAGATTTACAATCTTTTAGAAAACCCCCAGATCCGATGCGTAGAAGCAAACAAGTATCAACAGTCCATTTCTTCTACTTCCGCTGGGGAATAATTTGGAGAGTTCTATCGGCGGAACAGAATCAGAGATTTTGAGCCTTTTTTTTGTTGATCAGGCGACACCCGGATTTGAACTGGGGAAAAAGGATTTGCAGTCCCCCGCCTTACCACTCGGCCATGCCGCCAAATTGATACAAAATAGATGCAAATTTTCCCCTTCGGGTTGGAGTACGGAACTTCTTTTTTTATTGTACTTGCATCTTAATCCTCCTTTTCTTAATCCCTTTCCTAAAAGAAACCCTCCTCCTCTTTATTTATTTTTTCTTTTTGGTTGGATTTGATCCAACCCTTCGATTGATTGTATAGTATCTCAAAACACATAATGCCTAAAAATTTCCCCTCCCCTTTCTATTAATATTAAAAAGGGCGGATTTTCAGTCATAAAAAAATTATGACAACTTGGAACCGTTAACTATTGACTGCTGCCTGCGAATTCGTGAACTATTTTTGGATTTGAATCTCCAATTGTGTTTTCCTAATGACATAATCAAAAAGTTGGTGCATAACACATCAGTGTTGATTTGTTTCAATCCAAAATCCTTCTCAATTTCAATTATAACAACAATTATGAGTATATGTAAACCCCAGAACAGAAATTGTTACACAGATATCTAATCGAATTGGGTATCTTATTTATATATGTTGCCTATAGGAAATTATCAGAAAATTATCGTGCTTCAGTTTTTCGTGGAATAGAAAATAGAAACTTTGTTTTGATAGAGCACGGAAATAAAGGAGAAGACGGATCTATAGATAGCTCTATCTGCACGTGTTTAATAAATCCAGCCCTTCTTAGATACTTTGATACTTTACAATTCTAACTTTCTCCATCGTATTCTGCCAATTCTACTAAAAACTGGGTTAGGTAAAAAAATATCTCTTCTCTGTGAATCTTTTTTGAACAATGGAATCATAAAAGAGGTTAAGTGCTAAAAAAATAGACTCTATATTGTTTCTGGTTTTTATGTCTTTATCTCAACGAAAAGATCAAATACCGAATCCATTTAGTTGTCTGGTATGCAAGTTGATTGGAATATGTAATAGCATAATAATGCTAGGAATGGAATCCGTTTTGATATTCTATACAAAATCCCACAATCATAATATAGTAAGCCTAAGTGGCATAATTCTCTTTCTAGGAATGTTTTATCAACCCCTTTCCATTTGTATCTGTTGCAAATTCAAATTTGAAATAGAAAATTCTCTTTCTTCCGCCGTTCATACGTATTTCATACATTCCATATCTGGAATGGAGTCAAATTTCATGCGATTCAGTAAACAGAATCTAAATTCTACCGTTACTAGATCATATATATGATTCGATGAAGAATGATCTAATAATGGGATTTTTTGATAAATAGGAAATTCAAAATGCTCCAGGATGGAAATGAGGGAATGTATACAATACCCGGGTTTAATCAGATCCAATTTGAAGGATTTTGTAGATTCATTGATCAGGGCTTGATGGAAGAACTTTCTAAGTTTCCAAAAATAGAAGATACGGATCAAAAAGCGGAATTTCAATTATTTTTGGAAACATATCAATTTGTAGAACCGTTGATAAAAGAAAGAGATGCTGTGTATAAATTACTCACATATTCTTCTGAATTATATGTATCCGCAGGACTAATTTGGAAAACCCGCAGG